GGATGGAATTTCAATTAATTAGTTCATAAAAACTAGGAAGTCCTAGTTTTTCAATCAAAAAAGATTATTTTACTTATACTTACTTAAAGATTATTTTACTTATACTTACTTAATGCTTAAAATACTTAATACTTCAACTTAAGATTACCTAAGACTTGGATTTATAGACCATTCTGGTAGTTCGATCGTGAAATTTATTTGTTTCGATATTTCATTTCCGGAATATGAGCGTGTGACTTGTTATAATTGATCCTATTGATAATACAGAGAATGGACCTGTCATCTCTATCAAGATGATTCTACCTCGTCAGATATTTATTCTAGTCTCTGGAGCACGGACTATATAGAATAGATCAAGAAAAGAAATATTTGAACTATGATTCATACCTATTATTCAGACCTCGCAACCGGATTCAAAAAAATGGAAATAGGTCTTTTATAAATCAAACAATTTTTTTCTTCATACTTCTTTTGACCGAAAGAAACCTCTTTCTCTAGATTTTGTTGAGTTATTACATTCATTTAAGAAGTGATGATCAAATGGTTTTTACTCAGAAAACCTTTGAGTTTAGCTTTGGCTTTCTTAAATCATCGTGGTTCTAGTATGAATCTGAGGTTTCAATTGATTCATAGGGTCTCAACAAGAGAATTCCTATTAAAAAAAAAAGATAGGGAAGAGAAGATTCAAGAGGCCTGTCACGATTAACATAAAGAAAGATGGACGAGCCAACTTGAGATTTTATTTCTTGGCATTATCATCACAAAGAAGAGATTCCGGATTTTTCTTACTTCGTATCTTTGGGTCAAATCGAGTCAAGCGGCTAAGCCAAAAGAAGTTTTAAACTCGCTATTCCATATCCGTTGAAACCAGTATTTGTGTGTTACGGCTTGAGCCGTACGAGATGAAATTCTCATATACGGCTCTCAGAGGGGGAGTCTTTCTTGGGTTACCTATCTCAATAAAGTATATGATTGGTTCGAGGAACGTCTCGAGATTCAAGCGATTGCAGATGATATAACTAGTAAATATGTTCCTCCTCATGTCAACATATTTTATTGTCTAGGGGGGATTACACTTACTTGTTTTTTAGTACAAGTAGCTACGGGTTTTGCTATGACCTTTTACTATCGTCCAACTGTTACAGAGGCTTTTTCCTCTGTTCAATACATAATGACTGAGGCCAACTTTGGTTGGTTAATTCGATCAGTTCATCGATGGTCAGCAAGTATGATGGTTCTAATGATGATCTTGCACGTATTTCGTGTGTATCTTACGGGTGGGTTTAAAAAACCCCGCGAATTAACTTGGGTTACAGGGGTGGTTCTGGCTGTATTGACCGCATCTTTTGGCGTAACTGGTTATTCCTTACCTCGGGACCAAATTGGCTATTGGGCAGTAAAAATTGTAACAGGCGTGCCTGAAGCTATCCCTATAATAGGATCGCCTTTGGTAGAATTATTACGTGGAAGTGCTAGTGTGGGCCAATCCACTTTGACTCGTTTTTATAGTTTACATACTTTTGTATTGCCTCTTCTTACTGCCGTATTTATGTTAATGCATTTTCCAATGATACGTAAGCAAGGTATTTCGGGTCCTTTATAGAGAAGGCAGATCATAGATATTTGTAATTTATCATATCGGGGAGGAACAAGAGTCTTTCATTGCTACAAATATGGATTATTTAAAAATAAGGCATGTTATTTGGATACTTCTATTCAATTCTGAAGTATTGTTTATTTGATACGAATCGAATAGTTGAAGTATATTTTCCTAAAAGAGGATGGATTATGGGAGTGTGTGACTTGAACTATTGATTGGCCCATGCGGATATAGGATTTTATCCGCCACGTTGGAATTCACAACCCAATGTGTCTCCGCATCCAACCATCACGTCAGTCCCTTTATGTAGCATAGGATAGGCCGGTTCGCTTGAGGAGAATATTTTCTATGATCATACCCGAATCATGTCATGCATGAACAGGCTCCGTAAGATCCCTAGAATAAGCGATGTGGAATGATCCAATGTTCTATTTATTTCACTTTGTTTGATTTTTCTTTTTTTTTTTTTAGTCATTTTATTATAATTAATTGATAGTATTAGTATTTCGTATTAATTTGATAGTAATCTTAGTAAGTTTTTTATAGTATGTAGATGCATTCATTTCCTCTGCATCGACCCTGATCTATGATACTATCGGAGTGAAATAAGGGATCTAAGGAAGAACAGGGGCTAGACTTTATTAGTAACAAGTAAAAACTTTGTATTTTTGTATGTAATACAATCGAGATGTTGTGGGGATAAATACCAACCAAAAGACACGAGACAATCCAAAAAGCACTTGATCATGATCGAATTTGTAAGCCTACTTGGATATTGAGCATTTCCTTGTTGCCAGAACTGAATTCTTTGCAATGAATCGTTGCAACTCGGGTAAATGGAATTTGATAAATCTTTTATTACTTTATTACATAGAGTCATTCTATATGTAGATATGTATGAAATATAGATCTTCTATGGATCTATTTCTGTAATTCTTTTGATTCTTGCTCGAGCCGGATGATAAAAAATTATCATGTCCGGTTCCTTTGGGGGATGGATCCACAAGGATTCACCTATCCAAATAACAAAGAAACCTGATTTGAATGATCCTGTATTAAGAGCTAAATTGGCTAAAGGGATGGGACATAATTATTATGGAGAACCTGCATGGCCCAATGATCTTTTATATATTTTTCCAGTAGTAATTCTAGGCACTATTGCATGTAATGTGGGCTTAGCAGTTCTAGAGCCGTCAATGATCGGTGAACCGGCGGATCCGTTTGCAACTCCGTTGGAAATATTACCCGAATGGTACTTCTTTCCCGTATTTCAAATACTTCGCACAGTACCCAATAAGTTATTGGGTGTTCTTTTAATGGTTTCAGTACCAATAGGATTATTGACAGTACCTTTTTTGGAGAATGTCAATAAATTCCAAAATCCATTTCGTCGTCCAGTAGCTACAACAGTCTTTTTGATCGGTACCGCAGTAGCTCTTTGGTTAGGTATCGGAGCAACTTTACCTATTGAGAAATCCCTAACTTTAGGTCTTTTTCAAATTGATTCAACCGTTAAATACCACGACATAGGTATCTAAGGAAGATCCCCTTCTGGATCTTCCTTAGATACATCAATCTTATTATGATCTATTCTGCAAATATATGGACCGTGTCGGAGATTAAAAACTCATTCTATTCTTTTTTATTTCTAAAAATGACAAAATTCCAATGGATTTAAAATGAAAACTTTTTCTTAGGTAAATTGATTGCAAAATGTTTCTGTAGAGTACCCAATATCTGTTTTACATCTTCTATGCGAAAATATTCCATTTTCATAAGATCTTCTTGGCTGTGACTCAAAAGGTCCAATAATGTATGTATATTGGACCTTTTGAGACAATTATAGGTCCTGGAAGACAATTCTGATTGGTCAATAAAAATACATGTCAATGGAATTCCTTTTTTGTTTTTCTTGAGATTAGTGAATCTGTCTTGAAAGGAAAAGGGTAGATTCCATCTGTTTTCATTTTCCTCGAAATTCATGTCCTCTTCCTCTGCATGTAGAAAAGGAATCAATAAATCAATCAAATTACGAGAAGCTTCATAAAGTGCTTCTTTAGGAGTTAAACTTCCATTCGTCCATATTTCTAGAAAGAGTATCTCTTGTTTTTCATTCCCATTCCCATAAGAATGAATACTATGATTCGCATTTCGAACAGGCATGGATACAATATCTATAGGATAACTTCCATCGTGAGAGTCGTTTGTGGATTTCATACGATATCCGCGATCTCTCTTGATTTGTAATTCAATACACAAATCAATTGGTTCTATCAGGTTAGCTATATGCTGTGTCGTGTCAACTATTTCTACAGAAGGCGGTGAGATGATATCTTGGGCTGTTATGTATTTGGGACCCCTGACGCAAATGGATGCGTCCCTAACTCCATAGAGATTACTTCTCAGTACAATCTCTTTCAAATTTATTAAAATCTCATGTACTGATTCTTCAATACCTGCTATCGTAGAATATTCATGCAGCACATTTTCAGATGTTGCACGTGTGATACATGTTCCTTCTATTTCTCCAAGTAAAGCCCTTCGCACGGCAATACCTATGGTATCGGCTTGACCTTTCATAAGCGGGGACAGAACGAAACGACCATAATAAAGACGCTTGCTGTCTACTCTGGATTCAACACATTTCCACTGTAGTGTTCGAGTGGATACTGCTACTTCTTCTCGAACCATACTATTATTTTTCTTTTATTTATGATTATTGGATCAGATCATTGAATCATTTATTTCTCTTGGAATCTCTTTAATTCTTATTTCTACACACGTCTTTTTTTAGGGGGGCGACATCCATTATGCGGCATGGGTGTTACATCACGTACGAAACTTAATAGCATCCCATTTCTACGAATGGCTCGTAATGCCGCATCTCTTCCGAGACCTGGACCCTTTATCATAACTTCTGCTCGTTGCATACCCTGATCCACTAATGTACGAATAGCATTAAATGCCGCGGCTTGAGCAGCATAGGGTGTTCCTTTTCTTGTGCCTCTGAATCCAGAGGTACCTGCGGAAGCCCAAGAAACTACCCGACCTCGTACGTCTGTAACAGTTACAATAGTATTGTTGAAACTCGCTTGAACATGAATAACTCCTTTTGGTATTCTACGTTCATTCTTATTTGAACCAATGCGTGCATTCTTACGTAAACCAATTTTTGCTATAGGTTTTGTCATATTTTATTATATCATATTCATAAGAATAAAATAAAAAGAAAGAAGAATCAGAAATCTACAGAAAGATACGGGGATATCCATTTCATATGAAAACGAATCCATTCTTCTTTCTTTTTACATGTACATGGGTTTTTCTTTTAAAAAGTTCTTGATTTAGAACTTGAGAAGGATTACCCCTGTCTCTGTTTATGTCTCGGATTGGAACAAATGACTATAATTCGCCCCCGCCTACGAATCAAGCGACATTTTTCACAAATTTTACGAACAGAAGCCCTTATTTTCATATTGAGAATTCCTTACCTTCATTCTGAATCTATTTTTTTGGAAACAAAAATCAGTTTATTGCATTTTTTAACTTCGAATTATATCCCTACGAAAAGGATGTTTAAAAGAATGATCTAATCGTTCGAATCTTTTTTGCGAAGTCTATAAATTATACGTCCCCTGGTTGAATCATAACGACTCATTTCTATTTTGACTCTATCTCCGGGTAGTATACGTATAAAACTGCGCCGGATTCTCCCTGAAATATAACCTAGAATTAGATCTTCATTATCTAACCGAACTCGGAACATACCGTTGGGAAGTGATTCAGTAATTAAACCCTCATGAATCAATTTTTGTTCTTTCATTCCAGGGAACCCCCTTTAAGTATCAACTAATAGAGGAAGAGTTCTATAATTCACTTCTCTTCTCTATTTTACAAATAGTAAGTTCGAGAGAAAATTAGGGTACCCGAGGAGAATCACCATATATAACACAAAATTTCTCCTCCAATTTTTTCTAGTCGAGCTTCTCGATCTGTCATTATACCTCGAGAAGTAGAAAGAATTACAATTCCCATTCCACCTAAAATCTTAGGAATTCGTTGATAGTTGGAATAGATTCGTAGACCAGGTCGGCTGATACGCTTTAAAATTATTTTATTACCTTTCCTAGTCTTTCTATGTCGTAAGGTTGAAACCAAGAAATTTTTTTGACTTTCTTGATGTTTTCGAACGTTTTCAATAAAACCTTCTCGTAAAAGTATTTTCACAATGTTTTTAGTGATATTAGTAGATACTATTTGAACTCTTCCCTTTTGATCCATGTCAGCATTTCTTATAGAAGTTATTATATCGGCAATAATGTCCCTACCCATGACGAACTATAGTTATTGGTGCCTCCTCATTTTGATATAATCAACATGCTTCTTTTTTGTTTTATTTTTTATTGAATTTTTTTTTGAAATTATTCAATTCTAAAAAATTATTAGAAATTTAAAGTATATGCATGAGACACAATCTATTAATCGGATCTATTTCAGATATTTGAATATTCTATTCTATATATAGATATATAGATAGGATATAGCCTATTTTCATCTATAATACTTCGGGTGCTAATGAAACTATTTTAGTAAAATTCAACTGTCTCAATTCCCGAGCAATCGCACCAAAAATTCGAGTTCCTTTTGGATTTCCTTCTTGATCAATGATAACCGCTGCATTGTCATCATATCGTATTATCATGCCGTTGTCACGTTTGAGTTCTTTACACGTGCGTACAATCACAGCTCTAATTATTTCTGATCTTTCTAGAGGCATGTTGGGCACTGCTTCTTTGATTACAGCAACAATAACATCGCCAATATGAGCATATCGGTGATTACCAGTTCCTATGATTCGAATACACATCAATTCTTGAGCTCCACTATTATCCGCTACATTCAAAAGGGTCTGAGGTTGAATCATATCATTTTTATTTGAATCTCTTATTTCAATGCAAGGGATAAGGGAAAAAAGAAATATTGTCTGTCCAGAGATAAAGAAATCCGTGGTTGTTTTTTCATTCTCAATACTCCTTTTTCTTTTACTTTTGTTTACCTATCCTGAAATAACAAATTGAGTTCGTATAGGCATTTTGCATGCAGCTATTTCCATAGCAGCTTTGGCTACAGTTTCTGATACTCCACTCATTTCATAAAGTATTCGGCCCGGTTTAACAACGGATACCCAATATTCGGGGGATCCCTTGCCCGAACCCATACGTGTTTCTGTAGGTCTTACAGTAACAGGTTTGTCGGGAAAGATACGTACCCATATCTTTCCACCACGACGCGCATATCGTGTCATTGCTCTTCGCCCTGCTTCTATTTGTCTAGCTGTGATCCAAGCAGGTTCAAGTGCCTGAAGAGCATATCTGCCAAAACAAATATGATTGCCTCGACAAGATATTCCCTTCATTCTACCTCTATGTTGTTTACGAAATCTGGTTCTTTTGGGGTTATAGTTGATGGTTGTTTCTGAATTCCATCTCTACTGCAGAGCCGGACATGAGAGTTTCTTCTCATCCAGCTCCTCGCGAATGAAATGATTCAATAATATTACATATATACATGTATTTATGTATTTCATTCTCTATCAAAAGAAAGAATATACTAATTTTTTTTGATATTGAATTTGTTACATAGGTAGCTGTATATATAACTAGATAACTAGGCGTGTTTGTTTATATATAATGCTTCTTTCTTTTATCAAGATTTATAAATTATTTTACTTTACCTCTATTGAATCACGCCAATAGTCATCCAATAAATGAAATTCTTCAATTAAATAAAAAGAAAGAAAGGGTTCGCGGGCGAATATTGACTCTTTCCTCCTTCATTTGTAGGGTCAATTCATGACCCTTCAGAAGAAATCCATTTTTTCTTGGTTCATTCCGCCATCCTACCCAATGAATCATTAGGATTGATTTGTTTTCAAGAAAATCCTATGTAGTCACAGGTTCCATCGTTCCCATAGCTTCTCCATTAATGCTTAGGCCTGAACTCTGCAATGGAGCTCTCAACAAAATCTGTTATTTTATTTGTTTCCGAGTCAATCTCCTCAGTTTTTCTTAACCCGAAGCTCGATTAAATTATTCTCTATTTTCTATTTTTTATATTATAGATTTTTCTATCTTTGATATTTGATATCTTATTATTTCTTTATCTATTTCTATCTTATTAGATACATAATAGACTATATTATACATATTTATTAGATTATTTATATTCTTATTTTAATTTAATTTCTTTTATTATATTTATTCTATTTTCTTCTATGTTTCTATTTTATTTCTATTTTTTATTTGTATATTTCTTATTATATTGGAATTGTATATTTTGTATTTTTATTGTATATTGATGTTGATGCTTTATAACACTGCCTTTTTTATGGGGTAATTCTTCATAAACCATACATATGGGAATCATATATCATTGAGATCTTTATTCTCTCTTTCTATCATCCTTCCATTTTTCCACATCCCTTTTTTTTTCACAATTCATAATCATATTTATTTTTTATGAAAAGAATTTCAGTTGCTACAACTATATGATCGATTCAGTCATATAGTGACTGTTTCTTGGGATCTCGACAATACGAAGCAATAAGTTGGTTATTAGTTTTGAGTTTCTTTAGTTTTGATAGTTACTAAGTTTATAGTGGGGTCAGCTTGTTTTTTTTTCAATCTCAATTCTAAACTCTAAATAAAAAACTAACGAGTCACACACTGAGCATAGCAATTATACTAAAATCTAAATTAAATTAAAGGGTAAATCAAATTTTTATTTAAACTTATAGAATTATAATTGTTCGTTTTTCTTTGATTAAGAAAAAAAAAAAGAAAAAGAAGAAAATAGTTTCTAAATTTTTTCTATCGATGAGCAGAATGGCGAGATAAAGAAAGGTCCATTATTATTATTTTCTTATTCTTGGTTTACAAATATCCAAATTTTGATGCCTAAGACTCCATAGATAGTTCTAATTGTATGGGAACAGTGATCAATTTTAGCGCGAATTGTTTGTAAGGGAACCCTGCCTTCTCTGATCCATTCGACACGTGCAATCTCTTTTCCGTCGATACGCCCTGCAATTTGCACTTGAATTCCTTTTGTACCCGTTTGTTCAGTTAATTCAATAGCTTTTTTCATTGCCTTTCGAAATGAGACTCTATTTTTTAATTGTAAAGCTATATATTCTGCAAGAATATTAGGTTGTCCATAAGGCTTTTCAATTCTTGTGATAGCAATGTTGAGTCTCCGGTTTACAGAATGAAACTCTTTTTGTACATTCATCTGTAATTCTTCGACTCCCCGTGTTCGTCCTTCTATTAATAAATTGGGAAATCCAATATAGATTATGACCTGAATCAAATCTATTCTTTTTTGAATTTCTATATGGGCAATTCCTTCGAAACCTGAGGATATTCTCTTATTTTTTTTTACATAGTCCTTAATACAATTCCGTATTCTTTCATCTTCTTGTAGGCCCATGGAAAAATTCTTTGGTTTTGCGAACCAAAAAGAATGATGACTTTGAGTTGTTCCAAGTCTGAAACCAAGTGGATTTATTTTTTGTCCCATATTTTTCTATTATTTTTCCATCCATTTTTTTATAAATAGGAATCTAAATTATATTTATTTAGATGAATTTAGATGAATCAAAAATATCTATTTTTCTTTTAAAAGAATCTTTATATGACAAGTGGTTTTTTTTATCATATAACTACGCCCTCGAGCCCGGGGTCTTAACTTTTTCACAATAGCACCTCTATTGACTTCAGCTTTACTAATAAATAAATCAGCTTCATTCAAACCCATATTATGACTAGCATTTGCTGCTGCAGAATAAACTAATTTTAAGATTGGATAAGATGCCCGATAAGGCATTAGTTCCAGTATCATGAGTGTTTCCTCATAAGAACGTCCGCGAATCTGATCAATTACTCTTCGTGCTTTGAAAACAGACATACATATATGTTGAGCTAACACGTTTGCTTCTCTATCCGAATTTTCGTTCTTTATCATAAAAGTTCTCCCCCGCCAATGAATGATAAGTGCTTAGGTGAAGTATAGTATAAGATAAGTCAGAAAAGTCTAAGTCTTAGTATATTAGTCTACTATAAAAAGAAAAGAAATATACCTATACTCTTACTATAAGATAAAGACTCTTAAGTCTAAATACTATTAAGATAAGGCTTTTCACATGAATACTTAGTAGAACGACTAACGACGAGATTTATTATCGTTTCTCGCGTGTCTCACGAAAGTGAGAGTAGGTGCGAATTCTCCCAATTTGTGACCGACCATACGATCTGTGATATAAATAGGTAAATGTTCCTTTCCATTATGAATAGCGATTGTATGGCCAATCATTGTGGGTATAATGGTAGATGCCCGAGACCA